ATGAGGCTGATCCTGAGCTGCCATCCACGCACGAATACCCTCGTTTAAAAGAATATTTTTGGTGTAGAAAGTCTCAAATTCAGGATCTTCCGCTGCACGGATTTCCTGGGAAACGAAGTCATAGGCACGTAGGTTCAGAGCCAGGCCGACTACGCCAATAGCACTCATCCATAAACCGGTGACGGGTACAAATAGCATAAAGAAATGTAACCAACGTTTATTGGAAAAAGCAACACCAAAGATTTGGGACCAAAAGCGGTTAGCAGTGACCATTGAATAAGTTTCTTCAGCTTGAGTTGGGTTAAAAGCGCGGAAGGTATTTGCACCATCACCATCCTCGAATAGAGTGTTTTCTACGGTCGCCCCATGAATAGCGCATAGCAGAGCCGCGCCTAATACTCCGGCAACTCCCATCATATGAAATGGGTTCAACGTCCAATTATGAAATCCTTGGAAAAAGAGGATGAATCGAAATATCGCTGCTACGCCAAAACTCGGCGCAAAGAACCAACCAGATTGCCCCAGTGGATAAATAAGGAATACGGAAACAAAAACAGCGATTGGAGCAGAGAATGAAATTGCATTATAAGGTCGCAATTGAACAGACCGAGCAAGTTCAAATTGACGTAACATGAAACCTATTAGTGCAAAAGCCCCATGGAGAGCGACAAAAGTCCACAGACCCCCTAATTGACACCAACGAGTAAAATCCCCTTGCGCTTCCGGGCCCCATAGTAGCAACAAAGAGTGTGCTAAACTATTGGCAGGGGTGGAAACTGCCGCGGTTAAGAAATTACAACCTTCCAAATAGGAACTAGCCAATCCATGGGTATACCAAGAAGTTACAAAAGTTGTCCCTGTAAACCAACCCCCTAAAGCGAAATAAGCACAAGGAAAGAGCAATAGGCCGGACCATCCTACAAAAACGAAACGGTCCCTTCGTAACCAGTCGTCCATAATATCAAATAGATCATTTTCTTCTTTAGTAACTCTACCAAGGGCTATAGTCATAGTGATCCTCCTATTCAATTACTTCAACCATTTCCGAGCACCTCATATCACTTCCAAGGCATACGATAGTTTAATTATCTGTGGACGATTTCTTTCTCGTTCAATGCCCTTTTTCAATGGTCTCGAAGATAGAAATTTTGCATTTTTATCTATGGGGTCACAACCGAGGTCGTGGTAAATCCATGAATTTGATTCGATTAGTTTTTCTTATACTATAGAAATAAACATTTGAATTCAGCGTTATTCCATGACTCCTATTTCAAAGCCTATCCTTTAAGGGAAAAATGAAAATAAAAGTAACCCCTCTTTTCCCACTCGCTCTCTATTGCATGGGTGGAAGAACAAAAATAGGATTCTGAAAAAAAAAAGAAAGATATTGAAAAAAAAAAATTGACTTTCGAAATAAATTTTTATGTGTAGCGGAAAGGAGTTGCGATTTTTTCTTATTCCTATAGAACATCTAGTAACAAGAATATGAAATCGTAAATAGCGAAAAATTCTTGCCTTGCGCGGTCTAAGTCTAAGGAAATACAAAAAATCCGCTTATACAATTTCATCTACATCGAATTTATATATCAGAATAGCGAATAGAGGCATCATTCAAGGAGTCAGGTCTACTTACTTTATATTTCTTTCCAATTTTATGGTGGGTTTGATTTTATGGTGGGTTTGATAAGAATCCTTTTTGCTTTGTTGATAAATAATCAAAAAAGAGTTTTTTATTTTTTATATAACCTGTTTGTTTTATTATAACAAGTCCTATATGGAAATGCCCGCTGAAGAGAAAATCTATCTGATTGTTTCTCAGCCAATATCGAATTTTAGAAAGAAAAAACAAGAATTTTCTTCTTTTTTTTATTAACATTAATAAAAAAGAATATAACTAAAATGGAATTGGCAATATAATTTTTATGGGCTTTTGAAAGAAAAAGGAAGGATTTTTTGCAATCGTTATTTCTTGCCTCTGTCATATTACGGAAACCTTTCGATTTGGAACGGGGAGAGATGGCTGAGTGGACTAAAGCGGCGGATTGCTAATCCGTTGTACAATTTTTTTGTACCGAGGGTTCGAATCCCTCTCTTTCCGCCCCCTCGGATCATTTGGGACTTTCGAATTGGAAGGAATTCTGACCCCCGGATTTTCTCATAGATAAATGTACGAAACAAATCCAATTTGTAAGAAAAAATTCCAAAAAAAATTGGATTTTTACTCCTCACGCCCAGGATTACGTCCTGGGTCATTAGATAAGAATCCAAAGATAAAGAGGGAAACAAAGAATATCACTACTGTATAAACAAAAAGTTTGAGAGTAAGCATTACATAATCTCCAAGATTTTTTTTTAAGGAATAGATTACCCGTTTTTCCTTACCACACAGATCCATTAGGATGGGTTTTGTTTATTTTGACACCTAAAAATGCAAAAATCAATTCTTGCAATTTTTTTCAAGAATTGATTTCTAATAAGCACTCTTATCAATATCAAAAATTAGGTTAGGTATTGTGTGGGTACCTAAAGGTACCTGCTCAATGTAGGTGCAGGGGTAGAAAGGCTGATCCAAATTTATTGCTGCAGCTATACATTCAATGTAGAAGAATTTGAATTTTAGAATCGAAGGTTCATAATATAAGATAAGACTTCTCGGCTTTTATCCATTTTTCGAATTTTTTTGGAATGAATACATCATTCAATTTGGCAGACAGAGTAGTAAAGATTTCATCGAAAACTTACAGCAGCTTGCCAAACAAAGGCTAATAGAAAAAAGAGTACAGGTATGACAGGCATAACATCCACGATTGGGTTGAAAATGGCATAAGCTTCGGGCAATTTGGCGAAGAAAAAACTAGTCGGATAAAGAACAGAATTAAAACAGATACAGGTTAAACTAAGTATATTAGGCATAACAAGCATTTCGTTCTTGTAGAGTAGATAATTGGATTTTGATTGAGTTATTTTTCTAAGGGAAAAAGGAAAAGGCGGATTCAAAATCCTTTTTTCTTCGGACTTTCCCAAACGCAAAATACCTCCTTGTATTCGCACTCTCAAATGAGAATGGAAGAAATTCGACTTTCATATAATATCTTAATAGAATTCCATGTAATGATCAATGCATTTTTTGGATTCTATATTATCCGCATGTCTAGAATCCTAGCAAGAGAGTATCCCTCATTTTTTATGTAATTGAAGTGGGATTGACGAATAACAAAACAAATAAACATAATAGTGTTTATTAGTGTCGGATAAAACCCGAAATGGGGCGTGGCCAAGTGGTAAGGCAGCGGGTTTTGGTCCCGTTACTCGGAGGTTCGAATCCTTCCGTCCCAGATTTTTCTGATGAAACGAAAGATGAAATCGTATTGTACCCCGCACGAGACAAAAGAAAGTTTATTAGAGAGAATAATTATCTCTTATGAACTCTTAGATTAGATGCATTTCTAAGCATTCATTTTCTTTCTCAGAAAACATAATCAAGTGTCAAGTCCAGTCAAATTGAATATCTTTATTTTCATGAAAAATTTGGTCTATACGTAAAACACTGTATAAAAAATGAGACCTATCCCTTTATGATAGAGATAGATTTTTGTTGTATTATATTATTAGCAAAAAGGGTCCTTCTTTGGTTAAGCGAAAACGATCTCGATCTGTGATTCTTTAAATATCCAGAATGATCCATTCTGGTAAGGATAAGGTAAGAACTGTTCGTTGGATAGAATGGATTCCAAAAATCATACTTCTACTAATTTTTGATTTGGAGTTGCTTCTTTTAGGTAAAAGAAAGAATGCTATAAGTAAAAGCAAAGACCTTAATTTTACTTTACACGAAATGTGTTTTTTTTACTTCATTTTTTTCTTTCTTTTGGTATTCGAGTCGAAGAAGTACGAGAATTCTATAACTACCAAAAAACTTTCAATCTTTTCATTGGAATAGTTTATTTAGTTAATAGTTAATTGTTTTTGTTACGGAAAAATATATTGCTAATCTAATTCTAATATAGTAATTAAATTAATTAAATTTTTTTTTTGAGGTTGATAGTTTATTTGTTGGAGAAGAATCGATCCTTCTCTTCTCATTTCAGGATTGACCATCTCGAGTCCTCTGTTGAGAATTGAAATTCAATAATAAATAAGTCTTAAGCAAACTTGTTTATTCGTCTTTTTCGAACTATGTTTCCTTCATATGATAGAATATGGGTTTAAATAAATTGGATCTTTGCGGAGTCTTCCCCGATAAATACTTATTTCTTTTATCCATATTTTTCCATAGATAGCAAGTTTGAATTAGTATACAAAAAACTAAACTAAACCAATGACTATTCATGATCCCATCCATATTGGATCAATTCCCTATACCACTTTGCAATGAAATTTGAGGAATGTTTGTTATGGTGAAACTTCGTTTAAAACGATGTGGTAGAAAGCAACGTGCGACTTGAAGGACATGATCGATTGTGGATTTTGCTATCCATCATTTTTCATAGTAATGAAAATGCTCTTGGCTCGACATAGTCTGTTCTATTCGTCCCGAACCAAATTTGCGCTGGGTTGTTTGTAAGTAAATAGTACACGATGGAGCTCGAGAGGACAGAGTTGATTTTTTATCAAGGGAAAGAATCTAGGGTTAGTGAAAACTAATAAATTAGGCCAACTTTGTCAGTCTATCCTTAATATAGAAGTCGAAAGGTTAAAATAAGAAGAAAGTCCAATTTTGGAAGATTGGAAAAACTCTTTCAATTAAAAGTCTATCAAAATCAATCGCTCATATTCGATTTCTATAGAAGAGGGAAATGCTTTATCGAAGGAAATAAGAAAAAAAGGGTATGTTGCTACTCTTTTGAAAGAAAAAAGAATAGGAATTCCCGAAGTAATGTCTAAACCCAAGGATTTCACAAATCAAAGATAAAGAATTCCGGAACAAGTAAACGCGATTTTCAACTGTCTCAACAATAAAATTGTCTCAACAATTGAATTGGATCAGAATAAGGAATAAAAGTAAATTCGTTCGAGATGAGACAAAGAAAAGAGTTTAGAGACGACTCAAAAAATTTCGAAGGATTTTTCCTTTTAAGTCTGTCAGTCAAAATTAGCCAACTTGAGTCATGAGTATAAATGAAATTTGTTTTTTCTGTAAGGAAATTAATGCAAGTCATAGTCGAATTTCTATCTACTTGTATTATAGACAGAAATTCGAATCATTTTCTCGAGCCGTATGAGGAGAAAACCTCCTATACGTTTCTAGGGGGGGCATTGTTTAGCTACATCTATCCCAATAAGCTGTCTATCGAATCGTTGCAATTGATGTTCGATCTCGAAGAGAAGGAAGAGATCTTCGAAAAGTAGGTTTTTATGATCCGATAAAGAATCAAACTTGTTTAAATGTTCCAGCTATTCTCTATTTCCTTGAAAAGGGTGCTCAACCTACAAGAACTGTTTATGATATTTTAAGGAAGGCAGAATTCTTTAAAGAAAAAGAAGGAACTTTGAGTTAATTGAAGAACTAAATGAATAAAAAAGTAGGAGAGGGATCACTAGTATCCCTCGTTGTCTAATTATTTAGACACAATTTGCCTCTTTCTTAGTCCTATTTTTGACTGGATTTATGTCGTGCCAATCCAACATAAGCCCTTATTTTATTTACTTTTTATATCTAATTTGTTTTCTTACCATTGTATTTCCATTGACAAAGGTCTATTGAACATCTAGAATTTGTAGATAGATAGGTCTCTTTATCCTCACTCCATATTAGGTTTTTCTGCCTACACTTCGCTCAAATGATAGGGTTGTCCCTCTTGCATGTACTCTCATACAAGATTTTTGGATTTCTTTAAATAGAAATTGCTAAAAAAATGACAATTTTGCCATCGTGATTGGAGCCGCTCTTTTTTTAACCTTAGTGAAATTTAACCGGACCTGTTCATTTTGGCATTTGAGTGTTTTTAATGGGGGATAAAATCTTTCTTTTGATGTCTTGCTAGTTCAATGTTTTGACAGGAGCGTGCGGTGTAATTCCATTGATTTTTGGGTTTCGATCGTATCTAAGATCCTATTTTATCTGGGTTGCTAACTCAATGGTAGAGTACTCGGCTTTTAAGTGCGACTATGATCTTTTACACATTTGGATGAAGCAACAAATTCGTTCAGACTCTTGGTAGAGTCTAGAAGACCACGACTGATCCTCAAGGGTAATGAATGGAAAAAATAGCATGTCGTAATAAAATCAAATTCTTATTTTTGATTTTTGGAATGGAATAAAAAAATTCCGATTTTCTGGGTCTAGTGAATAAATGGATAGAGTCTGGCTCCAATTCTGGTAAAATAAAAAGCAACGAGCTTAACTTCTTAATTGAAATGATTCCCCGATCTAATTAGACGTTAAAAATAGATTAGTGCCTGATGCGGGGAAAGGTTGGGTTTTCCTATGAGCGGACCCTTGATTTTTTCTTTGTTTTTTTAGAAATCCTAATTATTCTTGATTATGGATTGAAAAGGGATGTTATGGATTGAATGTGTAAAAGAAGCAGTATATTGATAAAGAGACTGTATTCCAAAGTCAAAAGAGCAATTGGCCTGCAAAAATAAAAGATTTGTTCTCTTTTGTAATTAGAACAAACATAAACTAATTGGATAGAAAAGGAAAAGATCTGTGGATTAGACTCCCTTTCTTTCCAGGGTTTGTATTAAAAAATGCAACACCCTGTTCTGACCATATTGCACTATGTATCATCATTTGATAAACCGAGAAATGCTTCCTCTTTCTGATTCAAGTAGAAATACAAATGGAAAAATTCGAAGGGTATTCAGAAAAACAGAAATCTCGTCAACAATACTTCGTCTACCCACTTCTCTTTCAGGAGTATATTTATGCATTTGCCCATGATTATGGATTAAATGATTCCGAGCCTGTGGAAATTGTTAGTTGTAATAACAAGAAATTTAGTTCACTACTTGTGAAACGTTTAATTATTCGAATGTATCAGCAGAATTTTTGGATTAACTCGGTTAATCATCCTAACCAAGATCGATTGTTGGATTACAACAATTTTTTTTATTCTGAGTTTTATTCTCAGATTCTATCTGAGGGGTTTGCGATCGTTGTAGAAATCCCATTCTCGCTACGAGAATTATCTTGTCCGAAAGAAAAAGAAACAACAAAGTTTCAGAATTTACGATCTATTCATTCAATATTTCCCTTTTTAGAAGACAAATTTTTGCATTTACATTATCTATCACATATAGAAATACCCTATCCTATCCATTTGGAAATTTTGGTTCAACTCCTTCAATACCGGATCCAAGATGTTCCATCTTTGCATTTATTGCGATTCTTTCTCAACTACTATTCGAATTGGAATAGTCTTATTACTTCAATGAAATCGATTTTTCTTTTGAAAAAAGAAAATAAAAGACTATTTCGATTCTTATATAACTCTTATGTATCAGAATATGAATTTTTCTTGTTGTTTCTTCGTAAACAATCTTCTTGCTTACCAT